ATTATTTATTAGTGAACAATAATTGAATAATTCCTTCATAGAGATAGAGGACATAATTCACATGGATATAGTAAATCTCGCTTGGGCTGCTTTAATGGTAGTCTTTACGTTTTCCCTTTCACTAGTAGTATGGGGAAGGAGTGGACTCTAGAAGTACTACTAATTGAGTTTAGGAACTAAACAGTATCACTTGTTTTTATAGATCGTTCGCCAAAGTTTTTTTTTCACTATTTCAATTTAAAATTTTATTTTTAAATTGAAATAGAAATGAAAAATATCTTCATTTCGAAATTCTCTTGGATTTTAGTTGAGTAATGTATTCTATGAATAATAAATATATATGAAGAATACTCTTTCAATCAAAGAAATATTTCAATTATTTCCGTGTTCGTATTTTGAAAGTAAAAAAAGTAAAAGGAATACAAATGGTAGGAAATTTATTCCAACTGAATTCTTCATAAATTTTCTATTTCGATGAACTGACTCTTACCAAAGTTAGATATGGACCATGAGGAAGAACGGAACTTTTTTTTTTATTTTGTTTACCTCTTTACTGTTCAAAGATCAAAGAGAAAACTATTCGGTTATTCCATTACGTGGATACACATTGGGAAACAACATAGTAGTTGTCCAACGAGATACTGCACATCCTAAAATATTGTCTTGGGCGAGTCACATATTGCGCCGCTTGTTTTAGTTTGACTATTTTAGAAATTTTATTTATGTTTTGCTTGTTTTATTGAACCCATTTCATATCATGGTTCAAACGTTAAAAGTCGACGGGTTTTACTAATCCTTTTCGAAATCCGAAGAAGTCATTGATTCTTTCGATCGGGATTCATATTGAAAATAATCAGAAATCTAGGAATTCGAATCGTAAAAGTCGCTTTCGATTATTTCAAATTAATTTAATTGAAATCAACACAAATTAAATACAAATAGATAAAGTAAAGAAATAGAATTGGGATACTATATAATATACATTATCACTATATATATTATATATACGTAATTAATTAATTATACGTAATTAAATCGATTTCTATATATAGAAAAGGAATATGATGATACTATTGTAGATTGATCTATGATACTATTGTAGATTGATCTATATTAATCTATATTAAATTAACCCGCATTACAATACAACTTTATACACTACAATAACAATACTAGATAGTATGGTAGAAAGAAATATCTGAATCTTTCTACCATACTATCGTATCTCATAGAATACGACTGATTCTAGTCTGCCCATTTCATTTAAGACGCGAAATTTTTATCCTTTTCTAATTTTTATCCTTTTCTTCTCTGCAATTATTGATAAGAAATAAAAAATCAAGTTTAATTCAAATTAATCACCTTGGCTGACTGTTTTTACGTATATTATAAGTAAAAAAGCAGTAGGAACTAGAATAAACAGTGCAGTAGCAATAAATGCGAGAATATTTACTTCCATAATCTCATTGTTTAATTTTTCTTTAATTCGCAATAACTCGGGAGTTAATCCCATAGAGATAATAAATCTTTCGCCTGTAAATTCAATGGGATGCATTACATCTCGATGATATCGAATCGGATCAATATCATGAATAACAATATCGGAGCTATCAAATCGATTCATCGTCAAGAATTGAATAGTATAACATAGGACGATCTTTTATCCATACTGAACTCAAAATTTGATTCCCGATACAATCAATAATTCCTTTATTTATTTATCATTCTTTTCCATTCTTTCTTTTCTATAACCTACCGCCCTCTTTGTACAATCATCTGATGAAGTATCATCTAACCGCCTTTCCACTTACCATTGGTTCTAAACAAACCCCAACAAACAATAGAAGCTCAATGAAAAAAAAGGAAGGAGCTAAGTTATAAACTCCTTTTTTTAATGATCCAATCTTCTTGGAAAACAAAAGAAGTATGATAAAGACGAGTACAAATTCCGGTATAAAAAAATCGAATATTCCATCAAATTAACTATTTTTTTATATATTTATATATAAATTTAAAAAGTTTGTTCTTTCAAGGAAAAACCTTTATAAAAAAAAAAAAAAAAAAAATTCATTACCTCGCTAATAAAAAAGTGATCCTTGTTTGATCTTTATTTTTTGAATATCCTCTTTCATTGGATTAGGAATGGGACGCATATATCAAAAGCTCAATGCGAAATTTGAATGAGATAGATTATTTCAAATTAGTAAAATTTGAAATTGAGGTTACACAAAATAGGGCCCGAAAAGGATATACTTTTATTTTAATCTTAAAAAAAAAAGTATTCTATACTATTCTATACACAGTAACTATGTTCAATTTATTTTACATTGTACAAATTCCATTTATGTATGTACTCCCGGGAAACATACTCTACTCTATTTCATATTTCACAGATCGGGAGTAATTGAAAAAGCCAGACCCAGTACAGTACGGTATCCCGTGGAATCCTGAATCTGATGCTAATAATATAATAATTGTACTAATCCACATATGCCTCTCT